TGTATACTACTACAGTATCATATATATATATAATTTATTACTCTTTTCTTTTTTTTGGATTCTTTTTTGTTTGTTATTGTCTTCTTTATTATATTTCTTTCGAATGAATCGAAAATTCCAGAGTATATCTTTTCACGGGTCGAACCAAAAAAAAAAGAAACTTCGAATATTTCCCTCTTTACTTTACCTTTATCCGGCAGAAAAAAAAAGAAAATTCCCTATTTTTTTGTCCATGTCCCTAAATTCAATATTAAATAATAGGAGACTTAAATGAAAGTCCCTTTCTCGCATTCGCTCTCCATTGCATTGGCGAAACAAAAATTTCTGATGCATCAATATGGAAATATTTGGTACATGAAGCCATGATCTGATATCTATATCGAATATCGAAATCCTATATAGATATAAACTGATCTTTTTCTGGAATCAAAGAAAGATATTGAAAAATATATTGCTCTTGTGACTCGGAATAAATGGTTTCTCTGTGGAGGAAGGGAATAGCGATTTATTCCTATGGAGCATCCAGGAACAAGAAGATTCAATCGGAAATATCGACAAATTCTTGCGTGGTCCAAGGAAATAAAAAAAGGGTCCGCTTCTACAATTTTATCTCTATCCAATTTGAATATCAGAATAGCTGATATAGTCATGATTCAATGGGTCAGGTCCACTTACTTTTTCTTTTCTTGATTTCTAATTTTTCCGATGGATTTAATTGGAACAATGGAGAAGTAGTAAAACTTTGGTTTGTCGATTCATAATTGAGATTGGGTATTATCTCGAATATCCATGTCCCGGGACCAAAAATATAAATAATGAAACATGAGGAGGAGTATAGCCTGTAGTGACATAGTAGTCCTCCTAATAAGTGGGATTCCTTATTATCATAATGAACAAATGTTCAACTTTATACCTATAACTCATTAGAATGATAACTCATTATGCGGTCCGTTTACCTTTTTTTTATTACAAATATCAATAATATCTCTATTCTCCGATGAAAAATGAAGACTAAGGCGGGAGCTTCGTGGAAAAAGCCCTTTATCGGATTTGAACCGATGACTTACGCCTTACCATGGCGTTACTCTACCACTGAGTTAAAAGGGCCATTTTCTTCAATTCATGAAGAGGCCACTAACCACTATGAGTCTACTGCATGTATCTATGTATAGACTATATGTACATATATACATGTATGCATAGGGGGCTCATTCAAGAACAAGCCATTTGATTTACCTAGGAAGTTCTAGGGTCAAATCAAATGATTATTTATATTTGAGAAATATCAATGCAATGAATTGTTTCGCTCCTAATTGCTTTGCTTTTATTGACCCATCGAGGCGAGATTCACTTGATTGATACATGTACCAATCCGACATAGATCCAAAATATTTCATCGAATCATGTGATGAAGGATTCGACTCGTACCCTGAACTGAATTCTTATAGAAAAAAAAAGAATCTTTTCGATTACTTGTCAATCCCTTCCCAGATTTACGAGTTCTACATCACCTTTTTGAATCAATCAAAAAAAAATTCTATCATTTCTGAATTTCCTGGCTTAGTGTTAGTGAGGCATATCTCGTCTTAACGATGAGCGAATCAATGAGTGAAAATTGAAGAAATGGGGTTTGACTTTTTTTTTGTCGGACAAATCCCCGCTGAGGGGATCCTATACTTCGTCATATATATATGATGGTTCATGAATGAACAATCAAAAAATTCTATGTAATTGTGGAAGCAAGAAAGATTCTTCGGATCTAGTCATGCCATTACATTATATTGACAATTCCAAAAAACTGCTCATACTATGAGCATAATATGATGGCGATCGGGCAGGTATGCCCCTATCGTCTAGCGGTTCAGGACATCTCTCTTTCAAGGAGGCAGCGGGGATTCGACTTCCCCTGGGGGTAGGGTATTACGAAAGGAAGTTGATCATGGATTATCAATAAGCCTAGAATTGATTCTTCCTGGGTCGATGCCCGAGCGGTTAATGGGGACGGACTGTAAATTCGTTGGCGATATGTCTACGCTGGTTCAAATCCAGCTCGGCCCAATAATTCGCCGATCCATGGGGATGATATAACCAATTTGTCCTCCAGAAATGCCTGATATAGAGGAATAAATGGTCCATTTTTTCTGCTATATCCCTATTTCTTTGTTCATTTGTTCCCACGCGCTCTGATCTTTCTAACGATCTAGATTAATAATCTGTAAATATAAGAAGGAGTAAAGAAAAAAAGAGTCCTTTTTTTTCATTGAAAGGTTGATTATCTTATCAATCGATGTGGCAATAACCACAGGATTACTAGTAATCCGTGTCACTCTCACTATAGTTCATATCCATGTGAATATCAATCACTCGTGTTTCTGGTAAAACACGGCAATTATAAATATAAAGAAATTATAAGAATATGTATGAGAATATGTATGCTGTATAACTCATTTCCCTGGGATTGTAGTTCAATCGGTCAGAGCACCGCCCTGTCAAGGCGGAAGCTGCGGGTTCGAGCCCCGTCAGTCCCGACCTAGAATCCGATGAATCCATCAATTCATCTCTCCATTTTCTGTGAAGGGGGGGCAAGGGGCAGAATTGAATTTTCAGCGGTGGACCTTATTTCTTTCGTTTTTCGTTTCGCATTTCTCATCGGACAAATACGGTAATTTCAATTACTTCAACTAGTACCGATTGATGGGAGAGAGACATATGTAGATTGAATTGATCGGTGGTATCACCATATTTAGGATTCCAAGAGAGACTGTACTGGTCTGGCTTTTTCAATTGCTCCTGATCAATGGAATGAAATAGAGTACCCATATGTTTTCTGGGAACACATACACAAATTGTATTCGTTTATTGTACGATACACAATTAACTTAATATAGAATATAGTTACCCCGACAGCGACAGAGTACTTTTCAGATGAAACCTACCCCCTTTTCTAACTCCGATTTTGTGTAACCTCAATTACGAATTGAAAACAATTTATCTATCTCATTTGAATTGCATACTTTCTTTTTGATGTATGTGTCTCAGTCCTCAATCCAAGGAAAGAGGATACTAATATAATAAAAGATCAAACAAAGATCCGCCTCTCTTGTCTTGTTCTAGGGAGGGAAAGAATGAATAGATTTTTTTCTTCCTATTTTACCCCATCGAAGAAAGAACAAAATCAATAAATAAAATAGTGAATTTCTCGGAATATTCGATCTTTTTTTATACCGGGACCCATTTTTATCACACTTCTCTGTCTCCCAAGAAGATTAGATCATCACAAAAACTTCGCTTAGAACTTAACTCATCCTTTTTTCCATTTCACTTCTACTGTTTGGGTCTGTGACCAATGGAACACCGGTTAGATAATACCTCATCAGATGATTGTATAAGGAAGACGGTAGGTTATAGAAAAGAAAGAGTGGAAATGAGAAATTCAATGGGATTCTTGATTGAATCAGGAATCCCATTTTGGATTCGGTATGGATAAAGGATCTTCCTATGTTATACTATTCAATTCTCGACGATGAATCCGATTTGATAGATCAGATATTGTTATTCATGATATTGATCCGATTCAGTATCATCAGGATGCAATCCATCCCATGGAATTTTCAGGAGAAAGACTTATTATCTCTATGGGATTAGATCCCGAGTTATTGCAAAGCAAAAAAAAAACGATGAGATTATGGAAGTCAATATTCTCGCATTTATTGCTACTGCGCTGTTCATTCTAGTTCCTACTGCTTTTTTACTTATCATCTACGTAAAAACAGTCAGTCAAAATGATTAATTTGAATGAAACTTGACTTATTAGTTCTTATCAATGATTGAAGAAATGAAAGGGATTCAAATCCCAAGTCTTAAATGAAATGAGTGGATTGGAGTCAGCAGTATAATAGATAGTATGGTAGAAAGAACTATATGAACCTTTCTACCACACTATCTATTATTGTATTGTATAAAGTTGTATAAAGATATGTGCTTGATATGGATCAATCTATAATATGTATCTACATATGTCTACATGTAAATAGCACTCCAATTCTATTTCTTCGCTACATCCATTTGTATTGATTCCGATCAATCTGAAATAATCGAACGTCAACTCTTCTAATTCCTAAGTTTCTGATTATTTTCAATATGGATCCCGAGATCTATCGAAACAATCAATGTAGGAAGAATAGTATGGGCATATATTATATAAATTATATAAAAGGGAAAAAAAATAGGGGTTGGTTGCTCCTCATTGTAATATCCATAATTCTGGTAAGGGCCGGTTCATCGAAATAGAATATTTAGGAAGAATTCGGTTGGAAAAAATTTCCATTTCCTATCATGTGTGTTCAGTTTGGAAATACGAACATGGGAATCAAATCATTGAAATCTTTGTTTGATCGAAGGGTTCTTATTCATATATTACTGGATTCTGGTAGAATTTTTGAAATGGGTATATTTTTTTTTTAGCTTCGCAGAATGATCTATTAAACAATTGATACAATTCGATTACTCAACTCAATTATCAATTAGTAGTACCCCTAGAGTCCACTTCTTCCCCATACTACGAGTGAAAGGGAAAATGTAAAGACTACCATTAAAGCAGCCCAAGCGAGACTTACTATATCCATGTGAATTATGTCCCCTATCTCTATGAATATGAAGGAATTATTCCATTATTTATCATTAATAATAGTGGAATCAATGGTGCGGAGTCAAAATGGGATTCTGACCTAATGCTATTGATGAACCAATCCAATGAATACACTCGTAACAAGTTCCTATATGATTTCTGGTAGAATTGGGAAGCATTAATCACAAGCAAGATACACAGTTACCCCTTGGAAGTTTCAAGGGAATCTTACTAATGGAACATGTAGGAATAGTAAGACCTATTGTTTGTTGCCTTTCATAAGCAAAAGGCCTAAAAATATACCATCAAGATCGATAACTATCTATCACATACCTCTATCTCACATCTAAGCCTTACTGTCTCTGTTTCTGTG